ATCATGCGGGTTAACCATCCCTTAGAAGCAGTTCTTTATTCATGCTATTTTCCTTATAGGTAATCTTATACCACGTAGAAGTTGGAAGTACTGACTTTAATTTAAGTCACTAGCTGATATTAGCTTCGAAAGCCAGCGAAGGTTATGACTTGCAAATGAGTTTTTCTATTATAAAACTATTAGTTCCAATTTGACTGAGTCGAATACATGTTGAGGTCCCAGTTGGTTGTTATTGCCTGCACGCATTACGCCGTTTTGCCGACTGCAGAGAGAAAGAACAGACCACTACGGAGAATAGCGCTGCCTTACATCGCGCGTGCCGCCAGTATTCATCACTCCAACAAATAAAACATGGAATCTTTCGCTAACGAAAGATTTTTTCCTTAGGCCAGACGGATTGAGAAATCTAAATCTCCGCTTATAAATGCTACAACACAAAGAGAAAGCTCTTATGGCAATTCCACGCCATACCTAACCCTAAAGATCTGTCACAATAAAATATTTTCAAGCGTAAGACATCATGAGCAGCCTGCCACTGAGTGACGACAAGAATCGAATCTACACTTTTCGGGAAAAAAAATACACAACTTGATAACTCTCACCCACGAACTTTTCAGATGGATACTGACCTTAACGAGGAAGACAAGCATTGAACTTCTTATAAATCTCATTAAGATAAGCAATTTCTTGCCAATCGACCTTAATGACGGAGATCTTTACGACAACAAAAGCATTATTTTTTCTCTACTTACCAATCTTAGAACGATGAAGGGCACGATAAGCCTCCCACTTACATACTATATAAATAGGGTTTGCAGGCTAGCCCTAGGCCCATTATTTGCTCCTTCACTTATTCCTTGTTTGTGCTGACTTCATGCTTTCTCCGCAAGATCTATTGTCATTTAATGAGAGTTCCCCCAGCAGAATAGCGTTTACTGTAGGTAAGGGATGGGAATACCGGTTAATGACTATCCGTTCCTATTTCTCTTTGTGGTCCGTGATATGCCCTAAAGCTTGACATCCTCCTTTATTTGAAAGATTTCAGTTGGAAAAGGTAATTCTTACACGGATGAGACTGACTTCTGGTTGCCACAATTTATTATGGTGGGCAGGGATGCAAAAGGATTTTCCAAAAGAAAGACTCGCAAGAAAAAGGATGCGCAATTGGAATTGGCTCGCATGAGAGGTACATGGACCTAAGAAGGAAGCCAATTGTTCCTTCAAATATTAATATTATAGGAGGCCTGCAAATCAAATATAGCTTATTCTATATTCCTAAATATACAATCTTTCCAAGGTGAAGAGTATTTTTTCCTTAAGGCTTTGGTTGTGAGGGTTTATCACGCTTTCCAACGCGAGTTCTGGCAAAAAAGATTTGTTGATCACGTTCAAGCTCTAAGCTTGTCGAATCCTTTTGCCCCAAACTGCTACTACTCCTGCACCTAATCTACCATAGCATCCCCCGATTCTCAAAGAATGCTTAACCCTCACTCCGGCCTTGCTTCTTAGCGCTCCCTGGAAAGTAATAGAACCAGGGACGCGGGAACAGACTTTGATATTCTACGATCGGATCTTGTCAGGCTCAAAAAGAAGTGAATCACAGGAATTGGACTCTTCTAACTTCTAAGGAATTTCCCTACTAAGTCACTCTCGGCTTCTTCAACAAGAGAACGTTTCCTTCACTCGAGCTAAATCGGATAATATCACTGCTAGCAATCAATCATTAGATCTATTTTATTTCCCTAACGGATCACTTCAACTCACTGCCGGACTCCATGATCTGGTTTATGTTCCACGCCTACGTTGACTAAACCTAGGGCAAGTAACTTATTTCACTAGTCTCATATCTTAGTCTCGATGCACAGATTCCTCAAGGCATTGTTTTGATACGAGCAGGAATCGCTATCGGCATTGTAAAGGTATTTAATGCATTAATAACTTCAGTAGCAAGGAGTCCTTCCTTGTATAATAAATTCTTCGGATATGCAAAGGCTTCTAAGGATGGCCTTCCTAATATTTGTCTTATTCGGTTAGTGCTTCTGCCTCTGCGTGCGAGCCTGTCTCTGATCTCTGTCCTATGATATTCTCCTCGAAAGAAAGGATTAAAATCTGCCTTCTGCTTTGAACAAGATAAGTGGACAGATGAGTTGAATAATACAGGGACAGATAAGCTAGGCGAGGTTCCCCTTTGATATCTCCCAACCTAAAGGTTTATTCAGAGGTGGGTCTGTCAACCGCCTACTCTTTCGATGAAGGGTGCACTACAAGACCATCGGTACTAAAAAGAGAAAATGGGGGGATTTCGTTGATATTGAGTCGACTATAAACTACTCATCTTGCTTGGAACCGTCGTTGTGTATGGGAAAGAGGGGTTCTACCTATGCTTGGAAAAGGATGAATGGTCCCGGACGGGAAAAAACCCACTAGAAAGAACGGGGGGTCATCCACTCCGTCGCTGGGTAGTCAACTTTCTCCGTGACTCTGAGTACAAGATTTCCGGGATCAAGAAACTCGCAAACAAATATGCTCGGCTGGACTCTTTTCTCGTATGCCCGGAAAATCAAATTTCGGTACAACTCAGCTTGCTGCAAAGCCTTTCTTTCTCGTCCAAACACTCCAGATCTGCACTTCCCTTTTCTCCATAGGGCCGAAGACTAAGAAGGGCTTTTTTTTTAGAGAGAGCGTCAGGGGCTATATTGCTTGCCACAGCTCTATTCCCGACTCGAAATCCATAAAGGACTTTAATTTAAGAGAGGATGAACATTCCCGTTCTATAGGTGGCACTGCCCCTATTAGAGAAGGGTGAGGCCTACTTCTGATCTGCTAGCACTTTGAATTCCCTTAGACCTACGCAGCAGGAACGATATGGAGCACCTACTCTACTGGTCGTCTGCTCTCTCGAGGTCGTCCTTCTCTAGGTACAAAATGGACATTACGGGATATCTCCAAAATTAGATGTACTTCTTCATTCAAGTGTGGGACACATCTCATGTTTGCCGAATCGAAAAACCATCGCCTTTGCATCCTCACTGCGGCTATGATCAGATCCCAGTGTTGGTTCACTTTTGACTTTATCTTATCCTCCACCAAATCTTCTGATCTCCTGTTCTCAATGATGTTGCTCCTGATCGCAGCAATCATGCCTTCGAAGGTACGCTTTTTATAGGGAGGCCTTGCCTCTTGAATGAGCTTGTTCAACAATGTGCGCTCCTTCTTCCTATTAAGTATAAGGAAGGGCGCCCTTGAAGGACCTCCTGTAAAGGACATCTCCCAAGATCACAAATCGTCGGGCTCCTCCAGGCTCTCCTCTGACCACGAGTGGCGTACTCTGATATGAACCCGTCCTTGAGGTAATTGTAGAAATCATAATACCAAGGTTCCCATCGTCCTCGTAATCTTCCTCGTCTTGACTGGTGATAGTTCATCATGTTCCAACTCTCGATAGTCTTCATCCAAGAAGATGAATGAGTCCCGTTGGAAGGGCTCTCTGTGGCTGGGATGTCCAATCTCTCGATGACAAGCGACTCTGTGCTTCGGTGTACTAGCATGTGTACTAGAGCGGCTGAGTATTTATTCCATAAGGGCTAGCGAGTCAGCCAAGCGATTGTAGATTCTCGGAACATGGGTGAAGGTGATCTCCCTAAAGCGCTTGATCAGGTCAATGGCAAGTTCTTGGTACGATATGAGTTGGGGCTCTTTGGTCTTCCATTCTCCCCCCTTACTCACCTCTTAATCTATAAAAAAAGCCTTTCCCTTTTTTCATAATAATAAGGTAAGCATCCAGCTCTTGATCCAGAGCTACTGCTTCAACAATCAACTGAGCTCAGGAAGTCAGGTTAAGACGTCGACTTATACAGGGTCTTGCCCGAGGAGATGAAAAAGAATTCCTTTCTTTAGAAGTAAATCCCATCCCACTAAACTACACTTGTACGCTTGACATGAAAAGTAGAGGCAAGCGGAGCCAAAGGCCTCACCTCAACAGGATAGAGGCTGCTCCTGGAAGCGGAAGTCAGTTCAGTCTCAATCTTCCTTACTTAATGATTCATTCTCTTCGTGAGCTAGCCTGGTGTCATAAACTGGCTCTTTCTCATCTAACCTGTGGGATAAGGGGACTACTTTAGCTTTCCCACATTGGACTTGAAATGGAAGACGCGGGAGCGGCAGAAAGTGGGGAGATCGTAGTGTGATAAATTTGTTACGAATGCGAGTAGGCTCCGATATACGTACTCTTTTAACCTGACTATTCCTAGCAGGGGGCGAGTTCAGAAGCCCCTACTTCTTTATTTAATGGTAGGCGGGGAAATACCGATTTGACTGGGCTGCAACATTCGGATGTGACATCCGAGCCTAGGAAGGAAGAGGGAAGGCAAGGGTCCGCAGGAGCTATCAGTATTAGCTGCTGACTGGTGACGAGGATCATATAGTTTGAGAGCTGGATCGAGTTGGAAAGCGTGGTTATGGCGGAATGGAATTGAATGTGCCCTATCCCGCGAAGGAGAGGAACCCGTCATGTAAGGAACTTAGGTCAAAACTACGCTCTTTCAGCCGGTTTAGTATAGTAGTAGTTTCAAATCAATGCAAGCCAATGGAAACCCCTCCTTAGGGACAGTCGCATAGACTGAGAAGTGAATGTAAAGCAAGTGTTTGGGAAGTTGGCCCGACCCGTTTGGTTTATCATAACAATAGATCTCGGAGATCATCAAGGCCTACCATATTAATGGGATCTCTGGTAGTAGGCCGGAAGACAATTGAGTCTTAATAAAAGCATAAGCGAGAATGCCGAGGTAAAGGCATCATTAGACAAAGAAATGTTTTTTTAAGGAATACATAATGTTAGCAAGGAGCGTAGCCTTTTTCCATAGGAGTTAGAGGAGGAGCAAGACTTCCCAGGTCCATGGTACCACAATTAGCCTCTTTCGTCGACTCTTGTGAATGGTACTAATCCTCTTTCTGGTCCTACGGCAAAGAATCTTTATAGCCCTCTCTCCGACCCGGAAATAAGGCATAAGCAAAGGAAAGAGTCAACTGCACCCTATACCCCAAACGTATATGAGAATATCTAGGCCAACCTTCGCGTATAGTATTGGTTTCGAAATCCCAAGTCAGCGAGAAGGAAGAAGTAAACAATGGAAGCTGCTCGTACCAAGAAATGCCGCATTTGTTTTAAGGTAGTAAAAAGGGGTTTATTTAAGACCCTGGTATTTATCGTCAACCGCTAAAGCTCTCGGTTTCTTCCATGCCACTTGTGTCTTTGCTCTTATCGGAGTAAGTTCTTAGTCGTAATCTAACAACTTGGCCTACTTTTGGAATCTTGGGATAACTTCTTGTTAAAGACCGATGCACCCCTTATATTGTTACATATAAAGCTGGACCCGGTTTTGGCGCAGCCTAGGCCGAGGAAGACGGGTCGGAAAACCTTGTTTAAGCCATTTGCCACCTATAAGAGAGATGGACTGAATGAAATCGGCTAGCTAGCCAAGCCAGGGATGATCTTAGAAAGCGGTTCCTGATCCGAGCTAGACAAGCGAATTTATGTGATGAGCGAGCCTGCTTTCCCTTTCCCATGTCTTTTTTGGTCAACAACCAAAACCACAACAATAAACAAGTCCAACTCCATCAGCTACAGGCTTTTCGGAGTGGGCGATTTTTGTTTTTAATGTAGATATATGGACAGAAATCTAGATTTTTCTTTTTTTTGGATGATCACTCCCATTGCTTTTGTTATAATCACTGCCCTTTATAGAGGGTGGCGCCCACCTGCATTGAATATGCAGGATCCGAATATTGATCTCACTTTGGCCTATGATGCTTTACATGATTCCATATGTATGCAGCTTGAGACCTTGTTCAAGGAACGCTTTGGGGAGTTTTATGTGTTGCCAGACGGCTTAACTTTCTCTGCCGTTGGTGAGCATATATACTCACAAGTGGAAACCTTAGAAGGTTTGCAGAATATGTTTATAGATTTGCTTTTTCACGGTCTTAATTGTGCACATTTTGAAACCGCTCTCCATTTTGTTATCAATTGGGGCGGGGCGGTATAGTAGTCTTAAGATTAAGAATCATGGAATTCAATGTCAGAGCTGCGGAACTAACAACTCTATTAGAAAGTAGAATTACCAACTTTTACACGAATTTTCAATGACGGGGGAGGAGTGCAAAGCCAGGATGGCTTGGTAAGCAAGCAATCCGTTATGTAGGCGCCAACTCCCATTTCTTTCTCTTCTTTCTTTTTGAAAGTCACGATCAGAAAGGTTTCAATCCGGTGTTTTCGCGGATCTGGGAAGCGCTGGTTCGAATCCTGCCCCCGCCTAAGAACGATAGATGCTGGGGGTGCCCTAACTCAGTCCTTTGATTCATTTTTTCCTTTTTCAAAGAAAGCCTGGTGTTGGTGTTCTTTCGCCTTGCATCACGTAAGGAAGACAGACTTTCACACGGCCTGCCTAAGAGAGAGAAAGAAAAGTCAGTGACGGCAGAGCTTGAAGTCACTAGAGGCATTATACTTCCCTTCCCGGTTCTTTTACCAGCCAGCCTTAGCTCTCAGCTATCGAAGTTATATAATAGAAGGGTGTTTGAGTTTAGATAAGAGTCAGGCCTTGACCGTTCTAGGTAATAGTTAGAATAAGAGTGAGAAAGTGAAATCTTCTCTTTTGAAGGAAGAAAGGGTGGTTGCCATTCCGCTAATCGAACTAGAAAGAAAAGAGATTAGCCGGGGGGAGGTATAATACATCTACAGGTAGAAGTAATCCCTTAACTAGAAACTAGAGTAGTCATTAATAAAAGTCTAAAAAGAAGTCCATATAGTGTTGTAATCGTCCTTAATCAAGGTATTCATCAAGGTATAACAATCAAGCAAGTGAGAACAAGAAAGAAAGCCGGTCCCACACCCGGAAAAGCACTCACCCCCTCGGAGTCCCTGTCCCGAAAGAAGGAGCTTGTAGATTGTGAAGTGAACCAACAAGGGAAGGAACAAGGAACTGAAAGAAAGCAAAGAAGGGAAATTCCTACGGGATGATTAATGAATGTAGGTCAGGTCTCTCTAATTCGCAGTAGGTGTGTATGCTTCCCTAAGGCGAGAGCATTTGCTTCTTCGCTTCGACTGACTCAACCATGTCTTTCTTCATTGACTGCTTGTCATAAGGAGAGAACTTAGCTTACTATAGCAAGAGAAAAACAAGAACGAAGGGTCGACTGGAGGAGGAGGAAGGAGTTGCTGACCCCGGTAATGACGTATTAGAAGCTGATGGAGCTGGAATGCTTCTCGCTGAGTCTGGTGATCGGCTCGTAACACTTGTAGTTCTTCCCCCACGATCAGTACAATCCGTATCAATGGCGTTAGACCAGTAGAGAGTTGGAAAGCAAGTGTCGGAGAAAGGTTTTTCCTGATTGGAGTATATGAGAGTGAGCCATTCTATAGGGACCCCCAGTAGTCTAACCGATGACTCAGTCTCTAGTAGAGCTTCCATGCTTTCAAATGTGTGTTATAAGAGAAGTCCCCCTATAATATAACTATTATAATAGAGAAGCAAAGTTAAGTGAAATAAACTTCTTTGGAATGAATGTATAATTCTTTGAGCTTCCTACTCTCAGATAATGAGTGACTCACACAAGAGCGTAGATCCGGAGTCCCCCTCTTCCCCTGCATCCAATACATTTAGCAAAGAGGAGTCAACAAAGGATACTTAGCTTATTTCCTTGACTGCGTGCGGTTCGATTGATAAAGAGTTGTTAGTGGATCACTAGATGACAGAGAGATAAAGAAAATTATGGCTTCATGATTAATTACCAATAAGATCATAGGGTCAAGACACAGGGATTCACATTTCATTACGATTTCCTAGGATAGAACCAGAGACATTATTGAATACACCTAACCTAGTACCATCTCATTAGAAAATAGGAGGAGCAGATTCCTACTTTGATAGTTTGTTCTAGTAATACGCTTTTCTTTTAGTTCCAATCGAATCTACTCGTGTGCTATCAACTACTCCAACCAAGTACTATACCTACCTTGCCAAGCTAGCTAGTATAAGTCTTCCAACCCTTATCGAATGGAGCGGATCAATGAGCCTTAGAGCAGAGTGGTTGTATGACTTAGAAGGAATCAACCTTTTCACATAAGGAAATGCTGTCAAGAAAAAGAAGGTCTTGCAAGAAATATATCTTTCTTGCTTTTTCATATTACCCTCTCCATTGAAAGAGGATAAGACCTAAAAACTTAGGTCCCAATCTGTTTGAAATAAACAAGCCTTGCAGCAGAAGCTCACTCACACTAAAGAAGACATGTGAGACCTATATGTGAAGCTGGCTAAGGTAGAATCATACCAGACTGAGCTTTTCCCTGTGCCCTGTGGATGCTCTAAGGTTGAAAGGGGGAAGTCTCCATAGGAGATCTCTTATTCAAGGGTCTGTCACTGAATCTGGATTGTCTGTATAGGTGGAATATATAAGTGAATGGAGGAAAGGACTATGCCTTAGTCTTAGATCCGAGAGAAACCATCCTGCTTTTACATAATCATTAGAATAATCCTGAAGAGGCTATCACCTATCTGAGCATTCTTCTCTTTTTAACTAGGGAGTTATTTGTCAATGGACAACTTTAGCCAAGCAATGAGAGATATTGTCGGGAGAACCACTAGATAGAGTCAGACTAGACAAAGCACGAAAAAATTGAGGCATCTCGCGAAGTAGGATAGAAATGCAGTATATTCTGAAAGATAGTGCACAGATTCTTAACCGCATCGGACTGGGGGTAGTTTTGGTAGAGTACGTAAGTTTTCTAATAGATGTACCAATATCTCAGTGACTTATTAAGCTAGTTAGCATCCTTCTCTTCTACCCAATCAAATACAGTTAGGCTCTTTTTTTTATAGGATATAGAAAGCCCCTTTGATGTACCTCTTGATTTCCTAGTTAGACAGACTAGGCAAACAACTCCTATACGTTCTAGCTCAGCCTAGATCGCAGATAACGAAAGGAGGAGGGCAAAAAGGAAGCTTATAGAATTCAAGCAAAGAAGTTATTCCAGAAGCTGTGGCATCCCTCTACTTATTCGCGGGAGTCAATCCAACTTCTACTATAGCCCTATGCTTCTTTATCAATCATTTAAAAATCAACTAACTATCCTATTCTGTCTCTTTTCACTATCTTACTTGTCTAGTATATGCTAGGCTTGGAACTAGTCCTTCTCTCACTGCTTACTTAGTATATGTACGAGAACTAATAAACAAGGCGACAGAGTAGGGTTAGTGGAAAAGAGATTGGTTCTAGAGTAGTCTGAATAAGTTAGGGTTAGCTAGGCTAACTTTATCGAGTAGCAGCATTCGTAGTTGTGGGATTCCTTAGGAATCATAGGAGTACTATGTAGAACTCTTTGAAGAAAGAGAGTCAACCTATCTCCGTAAATCCGATCCATCAAAAAATGAGCAATTACACCTAAAGGAGATTTTAAGTTTAAGGTAGTTGATCTATTGATCTTCTCTCCGAAAGTCGTCACTTTCAAACATTCCTTTTTAGTCAAAATATCATGATCAAAGAAAATGACTTATATTTCTATACCCTAACTCCTTCCCTTACACGATTCTTTCTCTATAGCAGGATAGACTCATGACCTATAAAAAAGAGTCCTGTATTCTACCCTTAGAATGTTAACCTAGGCTCCAGGTCTTAGTAGGAAACTATACCGGAAGACCTAGACTCGATCACCGTAAAACCTTACTCCGGCACTCCGCACATAAAATAAAGGAAGAAATAATTAGGATCCATTCGAATAATGTAATATAGAGTTCCACACGAATGATAATATCTCTAAGAGCCTATACCATACCTTACCTATATCCTATATACATAGAATTCTTATCTCATAGATAAGTGTGTCAACTAGCTTATTCTAAGACCATTCCCTTCTATCCTTTTCGAATACCTTGACTTCTTAGGCGAGAGCCTTTTAGTTTAGATTCCTTCCCATCAAATAACCAAGTCAACTTCCTTCATTAGCTACTAGCCCACCCTTCGTGAGCAGTGAGGAATATCCTTTAAACAAGAAAAAGAAAGAAGCTGTGTGTGGTATAATCCCTGTCTTTCTTCAACTAGTTCATTAGTTGGTCTATAATCTCCTGCGTGCCTTCAGTAAGATTGAAATCCCTCAGTCCGTTCTGAATAAATAAATGTAATTCAGGACCTTTCCAGTCAGAAAGTTCGTTTAGCAATAGTACTTCTAAGTATAAGTAGTAGCTCGCCGTCTCTATGCAGCGAGTGGAGTTCAAGGGCACTCGAAACGAGACATGCTGCTCAGTCCTCCTTTCCTAATCATTAAGTAAAGGATACTCTATGACAGACACTCTTGCTCCCTGCTATCCTCTAAACAGGTCAGTCAGTAGTAGAATATTGCCTGGCGGAGCTTCCTTTTCTTTTCTGTCAAACGCCATTCTAACAGTTTGAAAACAAGGACTTCTTTCGAATCTGCCACGCTCAATAATAGACTTGTCACTCTGTTCATAGGCGAGAGTCTTTCAATCTACTTTCAGAGATTTGCCTATTATGTTCCCCAAGTTCCATAAAAACTCTTCATTATAACAATGAATGGGAAGGTTTGGAACCCGAACCCAAATTGTAGTCTTGCCTTGTGTGTTTTTCATAGGATCAAAGGAAGGACTCCACCTCTGCACCACATTCTTCTTATATTATACTTCGGGTTCAATGTTCCATTCATCCTATGGTTTCCTGGCCTCGTGAGGTGAGTGATTCTTTCTTTTCGACTAGAGGAGTGCTCTCTCTTTAATTCATCGGGACCAATCGTACCATCGGCGACATAAACTATGAATCTTAGCTGCTTTCTTCTCACAGGTGCGGTAGAAATACCAAAGAAATAGGGAAGGAGGGACTTCACTAAAGATGGTCTGTCTGCGCGCCAGGAAGGGAAGGCACTTGCGAGAGCTTAGATCCGTATGAGGAAAAATCGGTTGTGATAGAAAGAGTTGTGAAAGAAAAAGCTGCAAGAGTAAGCGCTCCTCTTGGAATTGAAGCAGTTCCCGAATCAGCTCTTAGGACAACTAGGCTTCTTTGCGTTGCGCAATTGAATCAATAGTTAACCCACGCACAGAATAGGCAGCTTGAGAAGAAGCTCTAAGCCTTGACGCTCTTGATGGTATTACTGCTGCTACAGTTGGAGTTTACAGCCCCAGTCTTTTCTGTTTGCGTAGGAGTTCTTCCTCTGGCTCCATCGAATGCACTGAGAGAAGTAGCTCTAAGGAAGAAAGAGCTCCGGGTGCTTGGGGAAAGTTAAATAAATTTATATTGAATATAGAATTGAATAATGAATTCATTTCTATATACCGAAGCTCTTAGACTAAGTCACGTAGGGTGATAGCGATCCCGTCTTTTGATGCTTTAATCGAAGCCTTGAAGGAGTGAAAGAGAGAAGAAATAGTAAGTAGAGATGGTAACCACTAGGAGACAGGATCAAATAAAGGCCTGGGGAAGTAAAGACAGGGTAAATAGCGTGTTTTATTAGAATTTTGGGACGGCACGTTGTCCTCATTTATGTTATTTTTTGAACCTCGGGGGTGTTGCGGTTCTATTTGATCTCGGATTTGTCCTTATCCCACTCGCGGAACACTAACTATATAAAAGAATTTACCACCAACTCTCCGCAAGATTGCCCGCCTCTTTTCCGCAAAGACGAAAGAGAAAGAATAAAGAGGGATCGGCCTTTCGGCTGTGAGGCTTAACAGACAAAGAAAGCGGTGGAGACTTCAACTAGTTGGCTAGAAGGTGACGACCCTAATGAATCGACTATGAAGGTGGCTGTTAGCTACATCAGCGCTCAAATTCCTGAATCCTTATAGCCCTGGCTTCGATGATCAACCCCTGATTTAGGTTTTGATCTTCGGCCATTCCGGTTAAGCCTTATCAGTACGCCTGGGAGCTGTGTTCTTCCTGCCACTACTGAGATTGAATGACCTTTTTGAGAGGATAGCTAGCCAAGCTGTCTATCACTGACTGAAATCCCGAGCTTTGAAAGAATTTATATCATGATTGACTACTATATGTATGAAAGTGCTCGACCTATAAACTTGACCTACCTACCGTAGATAGATGCGATGATTTATGGCCCTCGAGAATGCTGTCGCTAACCTGTTAGGGGGCCCAGGGAGTACCATGAGTTGATGTGTAGAGATAGGACCGGTCGAGCTATTCTATCCTTCTCGGGGTTAGTTGCGAAGCTAGTTACCGAGTTCTTATATTTATAAGAAAAGCAGATAAGTGTAGAACTGCCCAATCCATCAGATGTAAGCACCTACCTGTGCTTCTCAGCCCAGAGAACTCACTTATAGAAGAGCTTAGCTACAAATCTGACTTGAATAAGAAGGGCTCCAACTCTTCTAGCATTTATTTTCCCGTCCAAGACCATATAAAGAATAATATAAAATGGAATGGATCCCCTTCCCTGAGGTGAGAGCTTTCTTTACCGAGAACTAGGCTTTTGCTTCATCAGATGCTTATAAATTATGTCACTGAATTTGATTCCTTGCCTTGGGGGATACACCTTCTTTACGAAAAAGATTCTTCTTTCTTTTATTTCTTTTATAGAGTCAGTCTAAGGCAAGTCCTACTTCCAAACATGGTTCTTCCTTTCTCTGGGTATGCTTTCGGCTTCCTCAGGGTCAGCTACTTCCTTCCTACTATAGCTAGATTTCAAACTGAACTACCCTTAGCAACACTTTCAGGAAGAGTTAGATTAGCTTAATCCAATAGGAAACAAGTCTATACTGCTAGCTTCCAATCATAGCTTCTACTTGTCTAGCTGACAGATAGAATAAGCAACTCATTCTATAGGATAGAGTTGGTGAAAGAGAAGAGATAGGCATAGCAGTTGACTTAAAGAAGTTGCTAGTCGATCTCTCTCTTGCCTAGCCGGGGATCTTCTAGGATGCCGATTGGGACAGGTAGATTGAAAGCTAACTATCTCCTATTGCTAGCATGGCGGAGACAGAAATAGCAACTAATCCTTCTCCTTGGCGGAGAAAGAGTAGCCGATTTCTTTATCCCGGGCAGGCAATCGGGAGTCTAGTCTGGCTAGTAAGGGAAATGGAAAGCGAGACCGGATACGTTGAATCCCTTCTGCTTAGTTCTATTTTAACTACTCCTTGCCCCTGCCCTTTCGATTGCGGATGCGAGAACAAACATCAGTCTCACAGCTCCTTCTCGAGCAGAGCAGTAAGAGCTCCCTCCGTCGTCCGATTCTATGCCTACCCGCTCTTCAAGGATTAACTTGTGCATGGGTGTAGTTCTACTATGGATTCAATTCCTTCAAACAGCTTATTCGAAAACAATTCTGCCTTTAGCCGCAATGCAAGAGAGGAATTCCTTTCAAAGCCAAATCGTCCTTTTTCAAGGGGCGCATTAAAGCAAGGGCAAAAGCAGAAAGGAAGGTGTGATTCTCTTTGAAAACGAAAACTCTCTTTAACTCCTGATCTGCTTTTCTAATTCTAATAAGGCATTGATGCTCCTGTCGGGCGATTCATTTTGTCCGTGCCCTAAGCCCGTCCATTCTGTCGTTCGAATAACATCTCTCTCGTCCCTCTAGCCGGTGGAGCTTATTCCTGCTTTAGCAGAGAGGTTGCCTTGCCGCCCTATCCCTCTCCCTTTCGTCTCGTACCAAAGCTCCTAAGAGCATCTTCGAACGTTGTGAACTCAGAACTCTCTTTTGACTTTACCGCAACATCAGCTCTTTGAATGAGACTCTGCAACTGTTTTGCTTAGTCGAGCGTCTTTGACCTTTCCCGGCTTTGCTTCAGAATAATGCTTTGTCTGGTGCTACTAAAGAGGCCTTGCCTTTCAAGTCTTTCTCTTTCAAGTAAGCTAGTTACTGCTCTTCAAGCAAGTCAGCGGTTTTCAGCTTAAGCAGGGAGCTCCGCCCTATAGTAAGTACTATGGTGCTCTTCTTTCTTTGTGAGAATGTTTTCCCCCCTAATGTCTCTACTAAAGAGAACTGGAAATAAGTCTTTAAAAGAACTTAAGCTCTTCCTTTTCTGGGGTTGGGGTTATCCCCCTTTCAGTACTTTCTTTCTTTGACCTATCTCCCCTACTCTACTCGCACTGCTTCTTTCCACTCCAATATCTTATTTTCTTAGTCTCGTTCTCGTCTCTATCTCTTAGGTCAAGCATCTTCGGGCGAGCTTCTGCTTTCTATTCTTACTCTCTCTCAGCAGCAAGACCATAGAATAGGAGAACCACTAGATCCGCTGCAATCCCAGTTGCCAGTTGACTCAACAAAGAATCTACTTTGTTTGCTTTGGTGCTTTCTTTTATGCCCTTCCTCGGGATATTACCACCAAACCGGATATCGTGATCTTGGATCTAGGTACTTGACTTCCCCCTCTTCCTATGTATGGGGCGAGTAGCCTAGCCCATCTCCTCAGACCAGACTGAGCTGAATTGCCAATCCTTTGAGCCGCTTCGCTCCTTGGGATGCCTTACCTTAGGGAATCTCGAAAATCGAAGATTAGTATGAAACTAGAGCCATCTCCTTTTTGCAGGGGAATCTCCTTCGGTTGATTATCTGGTTTCGGAATATTCATTTCAAAACCTTTTTATCTCGTACCCATTTGCCTAAACTCCGGTTATCTAGCTTTGGCTTATGCCATTACCGCTAAACCCGATTCTTCTCTTTATCCGGATCCTTTTTTTGTGACTTCTTTATTTGAATGACTCCCTTCCCTACCGGTGATGATGTTGATGATAGATATTTTCTTTCACAGTTCCACTCCGGGACTGCTTTCCTTGCCTTTCCTGCATTACCGGATTGATTGCTTTTATGCAGTAACCTATATTCCTGCAGCTGCAAAAGAATCAGGAGCAGCCTCCTTTTGAAGTCGATCTGGTCTAGTTAAATTCTTTCGATCTATCCTCGAAGTAAAGCTAGAAACCTCTCCTACAGCCCATGGTAAGGGAAATCTCAAGATTAGGCTAGGCTACTACTAAGACTGGTTTAGTTGAGTGAAACGACTGCTTGGTCGAGCCAAAACTATCCTCTCGCTTTCCCAGCTACTCTTTGCCCCTCCCTTTTGTCTTAGTCGATTCCCTCCTCATCTCGAAGTCTCTGGCATTCTCGTCGGTGAAAGCGTTTTTGACTACAAATGCTAGGGGTCCTTCTTCTTTAGTATAGTACGTTTATGCTTCTGTCGATTCTGGGTTGAATGAAGAATTTATTTTAGTAGATCTCTAGGTTATGTATAGTATCCCGGGGTAATATCTAATCTAAGTGTTGTTTGAGTCTCCTGTTGATGCAAGCCCACAGCGTTGCTATCACCCAGCTCTGAGTTCGTGAATGTGTTGTTGAAAATGCATTAGAATAAATCTTTCCGGTATATTGATTGAGCGTGGTAGTGGTAGTTGGTTGGCGATGAGTACGACAGGTACGTTCCTTTTTTTGTGGAAGATCCTAGCATCCTTGGAGAAAAGTCTACACTCTTTTCCAGAAAGGATTTTTAGTAGACTTTTAGCCGATGAGGAGAGCTCAGTGGGAGCTGGAGCACCACTCTCAGCTTCTGTCTGATCGAAATCATCGAAAAGCCATAGGTCGGAGTGATCATGTGCGCCAGTGAAGTAAGTCTGTCCGGAACTGGCAAATCCTAATTGCCTTGGAAAGAAAGTGAAAGAGAAGATTTTTGTGTTGGTGGGACCGTACAAGAAGAGTTGCTTGGTTTTGATGGGTCTCTGATAGCAAAGTTGGCAACTGATCCAATCCAGGAGAGGAGTCCGTCTTTTCCAACATGAGTTGAAAGAATCCCCGGAATTAGACTACAGAAGTCAAGCCTTCTAAGAAACTAGCAAATTTACCCTCAGCTCGACCGAAATACCCGTGTTGGACCACCCCTTATTGCCAGACGCCCAAAGACAAAGGGAACTTTATGATCGATTTATCATTAATAGCCTCGGAGAAGGCCCCAGCCTACGCCGTATAAGTGAAACGGTTGTGGTTCAAAATCGAATTGAAAGGCTCATGGAAGCCGCCTTAGTTCGTAGCGGCTTCGATCCGGTCCGAGTATACCACAACCGTCATCGAATACGGGGCTTGTTATTTTATCCTCGCGGTAGAACTATATCCTTGCGGCAATACCGGGCCCACCTCCATCAAATTTATCGACAGGGTACGCGCGACACGCGAGCATTTCAGCGTGTGATGAGAGCTGTCAGAAACTATGATCTGTGGATATAGCATAGACTGGGTAGGTAAGGTAACGGGAGGTCAATAAATAGTTGCTCGCTTGGTTGCATGTTGATTATTTATTTATAATTGAACAAAAGCGAGAAGCGAAGTGAAGAGGATCAATGGCTGGTATGCTATAAATGAGTGAGAGCAATGGGAAAGAGAAGGGATAATGCAGTCAATAATTACTTATAGGTAAAGAGAGAATCTTCTTACCGAGTCGAATGAGATGTACCGTCCTTAAGAAATGCTTACGGAGTGGAAAGCGCCATTGCCTGGAATAAAGAGTTAGGCTATCTATGGTATAGAGTTCAGTTTTGGAAGGGCGTCAGAATGTCCCCCTTTTGGAAACCTTCGGGGGCTTCCGGCGCCTCTAGCTCGAAATCCGCGTCTCCATCTAGTGAAAGAATTTCATTGCCTTGCCCAGAAAAAAAAGTGAAGTTTTCTCCGGTCAATCCATCCTAAATCATTGGTCCTTGGTGTGGTTGTTCCTTCTTCTCGTTCTGGGTTCTCGAGGATTCTTAGGGAACACGTGGGACTTATGCCTTTCTTTTCGGATCAACAAAGGAATGGGACCCGCGTCCCAGTAGAGGAAGGGATCTTCATCCGAATTTCAGATGGTTTGATGAGCCCACTGGAAGTAAAGTATAGCAAGGATTGAAGATCAACAGGGCTTAATCAAGGAACAAGCAATCCAGTGTCTATCTTTGAAAGCCAACCCAGGCTCTCTTGTTATTCCGACAACAGATTCATCGGTCACTGGATGCGTGCTAACAGAAAAGAAGAAAGTCCGAAAGTCGCTTGATTCTCTTCTTAGGAGAATGCATCTTCCTTTCCTGATCTAATGGATTGCCCTTTTACTGCAACAGAAAGGGCTGGGGATTAGCTGAGCTCGAAGGCAGATGGGACTTTTTCCGAACTGGCTAAAAAAGAACTCACTTGCTCAATGGCTGACAAAAGCACATAAAATATCACAGGGAAGGAGACGGGAACTGAACTGGCTAATGATGTATTCATCCACTAAACTAATAGTAAGCGACTTGCTACGAGGGTAGTCCTCGTAGGGTCCCACCTAGCCTACCTTCTCTCTTTCTCTTAAGCAAGCAATTTCATGTCACCTGAACTCTGCCCTTGGGAAACTTCTCTCCCTTAAGGTAGCATTCATAGTTTTGAGTCAACAATACTTTGATTTTCTCCATCGCCTCCGAAGTTCAGGTCAAAATCAGAACTGGACATTTGAAATCAAGTAGGAAAAATAAATGCAGACTTAAACTGGACTTTTGAATCTATTAGAAAGAGAGTCTCTGAAGCCTTTGCTTTCGAACCATTGAAAGATGTTCATCCAATTTTACTTCCTTCCTTGGCTTCAAAGCTAAAAGCAGCCATTTAGATTCTATTATTCTATTTAATAAGTTACCACCTTCCAAAACTGATTCAACTCAAGCAATAACAGCCGGCTGAATTCCCTTATCCCAGGAAGAGAAGGCTTGGGGCTAACCAACCCTTCCTGACAAGGAATTTCATGACGGGCTTACCTTTTCCTAGCCTTTACCAAACGATTAGCGAAATGAAATCGAGGAATCAAGGACGATTCGATGACTCTCTCCAATAGATCTCGATTTGCGGACGAAAAGAGTCGACACCGCTTTGCACAAGAATCGGTTCTTTGTATGGATGGACAGAAGGGCTCAGCCAGACCCGGTTCAATTCATTCGTTTTTTGCGGGAATACATACCAACCAGGTTCAAGGTAAGAGAAAAGAAAGCGTAACTCTTTGCTTGTTGTCCTCTGACTCTTTGAGCCTGCCTTGTGGAGGTCTCTCGGGTGTCTACGGCGGATCCGATCAGTCTCGTGATGAAGAGAAGTCTTTTCCGATCTTCCACTAAGAAAGGTATCGTCACGACAACTAAATTTGCCCGGTAAACTGGTCGGGGCTCCCCATGGTTGAGTAATAGGGAGGGGATAATGTCTTTTCATCCGGGGGTTCATTTCATTCATTATGAACTAAAAAAAAAGTCTAAGGCTGATTAGTGAGGTCTTAAAAACTTCATACAATGATAAGCCATTCAATTTGTGCTTTCAGCAAGTAGGCGACGCGAATCTATGGTTTCTATGTTTCAATCGGGTACCAATTGCTTGGATAGATACGTTTGAAAGCCTCGAGATGACTTAAAGAAAAAATTAGTTCTAGGTTTGTCTTGTGTCTCCGTAACAAATGGTCCATTTATTGATGGGCGAACGACGGGGATTGAACCCGCGCGTGGTGGATTCACAATCCACTGCCTTGATCCACTTGGCTACATCCGCCCCTACCCCCGCACAGGTTTTAGTCTCTATCTACGATCAGATTCTTTCTGAACCCCCTATGACCGCTATCAAAGAGAAGCTTTTTCCTAGACTATAACTATAGTAGTAGCAAGTCTATTTCTTGTTTTTTGGAATTAGGGGAAGCTCTTCGAGCTTTCTTCGCATGCTTGAGCTTTCCCCTTTCTTTCTATTTATTAGTAAGGTTGTCAAAAGGTAGGTTTCTGACTTAGTGCTTGTGCTAAGGAGCTTCTTTCTCAAAGTCAACTTTCTCGCTTCTTGCTTTAGAAAGATTGCAGGGGCACGTAAGCGCCCTTCCTTCAGCCGGCTCCGCCCTATCTATGCATCTCTTTTATCAAATGGATCTTTAGGGATCTCTCTTGTTCATAGATCTTGAAACCAGATCAATAATATCCATTTCTCAATATATCTATCGATAGATAGATATAGATCTCTATCTGGATCTATCTCCATATCTCAGAAAGAACCAACACTTAAAGGGCGTAACCAACGGAAGGTTCTCACCCCCTGTCCCCGACATTGTTCTCCGACGATGCCCCCGGGCCACCATTCTCTTTCTTTCTTCAATCGTTCCGATCAGGACAAGTGGGTTGGTTTCGTCCTTCTATCTACCTACGCAATTCTCTGTCTTCGTTCGTGATCATGTTGGGCGAAAGGTAGTTAGTTGTAGAGGAGCGGCTGTGAAACGGCGATTCCCCCCTTTCCATTGAAGTAGGGGGGCCTCCTTCCCCACCATTCCGGCCTCTTATTGATAGGGATTTTACCGATGCTGAAGGTTGCTTGCTTACCAAGCCACCCACTTGAGAAGCTAGTCGCCAGAAAGAAGCGGCGAGGACGCGAAGCTGTCTACGAAGCTTCCCTCCCCCCTGTAGTCGAAGTACTCGGCGCTACTTTGATTCAAAAGGTAACCGACGGTTCCCGACTTTCTCCGGTTTCCGCAACCGTAATCATTTGTCACTCCGATTACTTCATCCATCAACCTTTTTTAGCGGTACGCTCTAAAAAAAAGTCAAGGATAAGCTTGCATTCTAGAAGCGGTAGCTTCCCGCCTCCTTCATTTCTACTGCCTCCTTCGGTGATAAAAGTTCCCTTCCCTTTTCTAAAATGCCCGATTGGTCTGCCTCAGCAAATGTACAAAGTGGACCGCTGTTTGGCTGACCCTCTTCTTCCCATTCGGGTTGGGTTGACCCAGAAGTCAAGTAAGAAGGAATGGAACCACTGGAGAGTCGTCCGCAGTTCACACTTGGGCAAAGACGACTGACTTTGTTTGGAAGCGGAACACGAACCGATTTCCGCTATTCCGGGTTCTTATTGAGCGTAGCGAAATCAAGGGTTATTATATATAATATAAAGTAAGCGAAGTTTCTATGGTGTTCTACCTTTGCGTAGTCTCGGTCCACAGTGGAAGGCTCCGTACCGACGCCTCACTACTACTTAATTAATGGCTAAGCGATTTCATAAA